AAATGTAACTCCTTGTTCAAACAACTATTCAGAGTTCCGAGCGCCCCTTGTAAAGCTTGTTGGAAAACCCGTTGTCGGACTTGATTAATTGCTCTTTGTTGTTCAAAATGAATGGTTTCATTTTTGTAATTTTCTAATTGATCCAAAGTCTTATAAGTTGAATTAATCAAATTGAATTTTTCTCGTTCTATCTCAGAGTATCCATTCACTCGAAACTGATCTGCTTCTATTTCGATTTTTCGTAACCGGGCCCGGGCTTTTTCCAGCCGTTCAATGGCCCCTCTCTGCAGTTCTTCTGAATTTCGAATACTATTCAAAATCCTCAGTTTGCGATTATCTAATAAATCACTTAATGAAAGTAGATTATCTTTCCATTCATCTCAAAACTTCGATGATCCCTTCCCGAACCAAACATGAATTTTTCGATTCATTTGGCTCTCCCACTCAATTACGTCAACTACTTATGTATGGGGGGGGGTTCCCATATCTTTTTTAATGTAATGAGCCTATCCTCTCCCTCTCTTCTCTATTCATATTCCAAAATGAATCTTGCGACTGATCCCTAATCCAAGAACAGAATATTCGGAGGACTCTTCTGACCAAATCAAAATATATAATTGTCAGCAAAGTTGTTTCTTTTTTTCTTCAAATCCAAAGAATTCTTCTTACTTTATATGGAGGTCATCGATTCAGCATAAAAAGGGGTTGGTTGAAATACCTATTTTTCCAATATTTTCCAATAAAATTTCCAATACCCATAAAAGGCTCAAATCTTTTTATCAACATGAGTGTTTTATATCGAAAAAAAAAAGTCGAATAATTATTATTAATTATTCATTTTGAAAACATTTCTATTCTATTTCTATTCTATAGTAAAACATAGTAGTAGAAAGAGTACCGTGCTGTGTCTGGACTTCAAACTTTAGCTTTAACCATGTTAATGGTCCCACATTATTGGTTTGGTTGATAGAGAATCAAAATAGATTTACCAACAAATCACGAAATGCTATGGTTCTTAAATATGATTTGAAATTTATTCAGAAGTAATTCGCGGAATCATGCACCCTTTTCCCTTTGGTCCTAGTTATAACGAAAAAAAATGCAGCTGGTTGGGTCCAGCCTATTCTTGAAATAAACAACTCGCACACACTCCCTTTCCAAAAAAGATCAATACACCAAGCACTACACTTAGATTTATTGGATTTGTTGCTAAAATATCGGTATTAAGCCCGAAACTCCCGGCGAATGGCCAGTTAACCAAAGAAACGAAAGAATCGGTTACATTTTTCATATGATCTCCTCTTTTAGATAGACTAAAAAAAAAAAGAATTGCGTTCTTTTTTTTTTTTCTATTTTTTTCTACGTAATATAAATTTATTTAATTTATTTGTTTTTTTAGTAATTTACCTATTTCGAAACGGGGTCAAAAATTCGATTTCGAAATCCTTTCTTTGAATTGGCAATTGGGGATTCCCGATAAGAGGGATACTTATTAGTATTAAGGGCCGGGACTCCTGTCAATTGCAAAACCCCTCGTTTGTTGCAGCATCACTTAAAAAGAGGGTTTCCTTTCCCTTTAGACTAAGAAAGGGAAAGAAAAAGGCGAACTGGTATGCCTATCCTAATTCCCCATCCTCAAATCAGTCCTTCCAATTGGAGGAGTTAAATTTAGATAGAATTCGAAAAAGCCAGAAACGCAGATATAATAAATAAGAGAAAAAAAAAAAGAAGTAAATTGCCCTTCCTATTTCTAGGATTAAACAAAAGGATTCGCAAATAAAAGTGCTAATGCTACAACCAGCCCATAAATTGTTAAAGCTTCCATAAAAGCCAGACTAAGCAATAAAGTACCTCGTATTTTTCCCTCCGCCTCGGGCTGTCTCGCAATCCCTTCTACTGCCTGGCCCGCAGCAGTACCTTGACCAACTCCAGGTCCAATAGAAGCAAGCCCAACAGCCAACCCAGCAGCAATAACGGAAGCAGCAGAAATCAGTGGATTCATGATAAGTCCCTCGCACTCAAATAAAGAAAAACTAAAGAAATCGTTAATGATACAATCGTCCAATAAATTATGACTTAATTATTCCGTCACTAGGATTCGCCCAGCCGAAGTAACTAAGAACTCCCAATTGGCGTAATATTATTATTAAACCATCAAAACTTTTTAGATATCTCTTTTTTAGTTTCGATCCACAGGCACAACACAGGATTTTTGTAAATCCATACGACTTTTGTTCTTCCATTTCTTTTTTCGGAACCCTTTTTGAATTCTTCGTTCGTTTTCTTTCTTTCATCTCTTTATTTTTATTGATTCAATTCCCAGTCAAAGCAAAGACGAAATCGAACAATTTCTATTAGAATCCCTATCGAAATTCACAATAATCACAAGAGTAGGGTGGATTAGATATATCTTTAGTTCATATATAACTAGCAATATCTAATATCCCATATACATGTCTTTCTTACAGAACGTAAACCAACTATTCATATCTTAGACTCCAAGTATTCGTATCTTAAAGTCAATTGTATTCGAGAACCCCTTTTCAAATTCAAAAAATACACAAGAGTTGGCATTTGATTCCATATACCTAATTATGTCCCCCTCGCCGAATCACCCCGTTTTTTAGAAATCTCTTTTTTTTTTTCTATTCTTTTTCGTTATCATTATCCACCAGGCTACAATCGAAATAGACGAATTCATTGGGGCGAATCGTTGCATAGAACTAAATATCAGTATTTGATTGAGGTACGGCCATGCAATTTATTATATTAATATTCTCTTTTGGTCAATCGTTGAATTGAAGAATTGACTAAAATCAACTAAAAGGGGAATCATTTTAGAAAGCATCTTTCTTTTCTTTTTTTTTAATCACCCGTCTGTGATACTATAAGAATTTTTATTCAAATTATCACTCTTGGTATTTGCTATTCGAATTGAATGAACAAAAATGAACAAAACAATATAAAGAGAATATTAATTGGCGGGGAGAGGGGGGGGATGATATAATAAGGCCAAAGAGGAATTTGAGGAAAAAGACCCTTTAGATCTCTTTCCTACAATTCCCCAATATCGTCATTTTTTTTTTTTTTCTACGACTCTTGATCGTATATGCTGTATTTGTATATTTATGTTTGGATATGTATTTTTCCTAAGTAGATTATCTTGAGTTACGCATCCATTGCCTTTGTTCTAAGCTACAAAAAAAGACTATTTCGAAAACGAGTCAATGATGTCCCTCCATAGATTCGCCTATATAAGCCGCAGCTAAAGTTGCAAAAATAAGAGCTTGAATACCGCTTGTAAATAATCCAAGGAACATGACGGGTATAGGAACCACTAAAGGTACTAAAGAAACAAGAACAACAACTACTAATTCATCGGCTAATATATTCCCAAAAAGTCGAAAACTAAGTGATAGAGGTTTTGTGAAATCTTCTAAAATGTTAATGGGTAAAAGAATTGGAGTCGGTTGAATGTATTTACTGAAATAGCCTAATCCCTTTTTGGAAAGACCCGCATAGAAGTATGCTATTGACGTGAGCAAAGCTAAAGCAACGGTAGTATTTATATCATTCGTGGGTGCAGCTAACTCCCCATGAGGTAACTCTATGATTTTCCAAGGTAAAAGAGCACCTGACCAATTAGAAACAAAAATAAAAAGAAACAGAGTTCCAATAAAGGGAACCCATGGGCCATATTCTTCCCCAATCTGAGTTTTGCTCACGTCTCGAATGAATTCAAGGACATATTCGAAGAAATTTTGAGTGGCAGTCGGAACGGTTTGTGGATTTCGAACGGCTATAAAGGCTGAACCTAATAAGATAGCAATTACAACCCAAGAAGTAATAAGTACTTGGGCATGGACTTGGAACCCGCCTATTTGCCAATAGAAATGTTGGCCTACTTCCACACCGGATATATCGTATAACCCCTTTAGTGTGTTCATGGAACATGATAGAACATTCATATTGCCCTCTGACCGAAATAGAAATTTAAAAAGAATTATTTTGATTCAACCATGTTCTTTTCGACTTGTCTACTTGAATTGTATATTTTGAATATCTGCTAATTGCATAATATCCACCAGGTTTGTCTCTTTTCTTTTGTGCGATTCAGGAATAGTACCCAATACATAACTCTATGGAGTTACCAAAATAATTTATTTATCTTATGATTAATCAGCTATTTCGTATAGAGCTAGAGCGACCCTCACAAATTGCGAATACTAATTTGTTAAGAATTACTCGGATTGAGGCTATAGCGTCATCGTTTGCTGGAATCGAAATATCTGCGAGATCGGGGTCACAATTTGTATCGATTAAACAAATTGTTGGAATTCCCAAAGTGATACATTCTCGAAGAGCCGTATATTCTTCTTGCTGATCAACGACGATTACAATATCGGGTACCCTCGTCATATATTTAATCCCGCCCAGATACGTTTGCAGACGCGATAATTGTCTCTTCAAAATAGCGGCATCCCTTTTGGGAAGACTGTCGAGTCTCCCCCCTTTTTGTTCCGTTCTCAAATCCCTGAACTTGTGAAGTCGCGTTTCTGTAGTGGACCAATTGGTTAACATACCGCCGAGCCATTTTTGATTAACATAATGGCACCGAGCCCTTATTGCAGCTCGCGCGACTAAATCAGCTGCTTTATTTTTAGTACCAACAATTAAGAATTGTTTTCCCCTACTTGCTGCATCAAAAACTAAATCACAAGCTTCTGATAAAAACCGAGCAGTTCGAGTCAGATTTGTAATATGAATACCTTTATGTTTTGCAGATATATAAGGTGCCATTCTAGGATTCCATTTCCGAGTACCATGACCAAAATGAATTCCTGCTTCCATCATCTCTTCCAAATGGATGTTCCAATACCTTCTTGCCATTTCTCCCCCACTTCCTCTTTTTTTTTTAAAGAGACGAGGCGCCCTGAAATAAATAATTGTTCCGAGGGAACCTTCTCTTCTACCAGAGAGTGACCATTGATACATGACCCAGGCCATTCATTACTTTCTATTCAGTATTATCCTTCGTTCTATTCATTATTATCTTTCTTTTCTTACCATTAAGAAATCAAATGATCACAAATAGTTAAAAGAATTCGCTCCTAGGACTCATTAAACCCTCTAAGCAATTGTGCTCTGATGTATCATGGAAAGTCGTTGAAATGCACGAGTCAAATAATTCTCTGTGGTGTAAGAAAATATCTCTCATTTCCCCCCCGAATAAACCCCCCTTTTGTCTTTCCAAAAGAATGTTGTTATGCTGTCTTGAACAGTGGACTAATCCTTTGAATCCGGTACCGACTGGTATTATCCCCCCCAGAACAACGTTTTCTTTCAGGCCTTTCAACCAATCGATACGACCTCGGAGAGCAGCTTTTGCTAAAACTCGCGTGGTTTCTTGAAAACTCGCTTCGGATATAAAACTTTGAGTATTCAGAGACGCTCTCGTTATTCCCAATAAGATAGCTCGATAACAGATCACTTCTTCCAAAGCGCGCCCCATTCGTTCCGCTCGTAACAATCCAATAAGTTCGCCGGGTAAAAAAATATTAGACATTCCATCTTCGGAAACCAAAACTTTTGATGTTATTTGACGTACAATAATTTCTATATGCCTATTATGGATCTGCACCCCCTGCGATCGATAAACCTTTTGGATCTTATTAACCAAAGAGATACGACTTTGCACTATAGTTAGCTCAGCACCAATCAAGAATCCCCAGGGAATCCCAAGAATTCTTGTTATACTCGCGTTCCAACCCTCAACTCTCTTTTCTAGGTTCATCGATATTGAATCAAGCGAACGCACTTCTAACACCTGTTCTACTTTTGGAAGACCCTGCGTTATATCACCAGATCTCGATTTTTCATATATAAATGTAACTAATGTATCCCCTTCGTAAAGGATTGCTCCATAATGCCCATGAACAGTTGCTCCAGGAGTAGCCAAATAAGGCTTAGCTGATCGTATTACTACAGAGTTAACTTGAACAATTAAAACTTGACCGGATTTTAGGTGTGGTCCCCTTTTGGTTATACGTACATTTTCACAAAGAAACTGCCCAAGACTAATTATCGGGGACATTTCCTCACAATAATTAGGCTGGAGAAAATACCAATTCAAATTAAATGGATTCAAAAGGATCTTACTATCTGTATCAGGATTATAAATTTCCCCGTTTTCGTCCATTAAATAATATTTAAGTACTTGAAAAGGCTGTTTTAAATTGTCAAGTTTCAAATATTTAGTTACCAAGATATGATTATGAGTTATTAAATAGTAAAATGAATAAAAATTCGCAATTTGAAGGAATGTTCCTAAGGGTCCCAACGAAGTCTTAATTGGAGTTAGCGAATCTTTTTGAATTGGAATTGATTGTTTTATCACATTGTGATATTTTACATCGTTCAATGGACCCATTCGAAAATAATTAGATGATGACAAAATTATCAAAGATTGGCATTCCTTATTTTTATTCAACAACGTACGAATAGTTCCTTGATTTTGTCTAAGCGATTGTTCAACCCCTGCCTTGCCAAAAACGGAATAAAACGGATTGCTATTGGTGCGAGCTGAACCATTATCAGAAATTAATCCTGAACCCGACGGATGATCCCTTTTTCTGAGATACGAAATATTGGATTTCACTAAGTTGATTCTTAGGAAATCTCGAATCAGACCATTTGTACGTACTTCAACAAAGGAAGCACAAACCTCTTCGACGGAAGAACTTTTGTTGTCTTGGTCCCAATTCAACACTAAACACGTCCGAACTAATTGAAGACTTGTATCAGAAATTCCCCCAGCGGCTTTGCCCTTCCCATAAAGGACATAATTGACAACTCGAAATTGCATATTATCCTTTTCCCGCAGCGGATCCTGGGGGAAGAGTGTTGCTAAATTTATACCGTCCGCTATTTCATATGTGACTACGGGTCGAACCAAAACAAAAGACTTTTTCTTGGTAGGTGTGATCCGTTGAACATAGATCCACTTTTTCAATTTTTTTGATTCCTTAGTGGCTTCCTTAAGTTTTTTTTTTTCACTTTCTGGCGGTATCAGGATGCCACTGTGTCGGGATATCTTATCTATCTCTCCGGGAAAATGAATATCTCCCGAAAATATTTTTAGTTCAACCCCCCCCTTTTTTCTCTCCATTCGGACCAATCCGCCCACCCGGCTTCGTATATTTAAAGTGATTTGTGTGTCTACTCCAATGATACTATTATTCCGTACCATTAGGTAAGAAGATTCGGGAAAAATATGCACTTCCTCCGGAATGAAAAAAAGGCGATCTATTTTCATTTGGTATTTTGGCTTAATTTTTTTGAGTCCTCGATACTCAATCAAGTCCTCTTTTTTAACGATTGAATGCGCCCCCAGAGCCCCCCATTTAGTAATTCCGGAACTCTTTCTTCTGTATCGAGGATCGTCGAAATAAGCAAGAATACTATTTCGACGGAAAATACCCCTTACGGGTATTTCAATCGAGATACCTGAATGGGGCATTAGCTCTTTCTCTTGCTCTTGAATCGAGTGGAATGGAATAAGAAATCCATTTCTTTGCCTTTTTGCCAATAAATCCGAATTCGCGTGGAGAATTGCAGGATGGATGAGATTACAATGACCAGTATCTAGGATTCTATTAAATCCCGAATAATCAGACATCTCAAGAATTCTACCTTTTTTTTTAGCAGAAAAATCAGAACTAAAAAATTTGTCTCCCGCTTGATCATTATTCACTGAGAGCGAGAGGCTAGAAATCTCTCTTCGTTCGACAGAAAGAGAATGAATATTCATTTGATCTTGATCCTTGTGGAGTGAAAAAGAAACTACACTAGATCTGCGTGAACCCCCCGACAATATCCATAAATGGCTTGTTTTTGGCAAGAGGTGGACATTACTATATGTAAATTCGGGTGCATGGTACACATCAGTACTCCAGTGCATTTCTCCCTCTGAATCAGAATAAATATGTTTTCGAACCCTCTCTTTAAAATTCAAAGTGTATGCTCCCGCCCGAATCTCAGCAATCACTTGTTCTGATTCGACATATTGATCATTTTGAACTAAAAGAAAACTTTTTGGTGGAATAGTCACATTGTGCATAATATCTTCACCCTCAATAATTACATCCAAATCTATAGAACATAGAAAAGCCGGATGCCCGTGACGTGTGCGCGTGGGATGAACCAAATCCTCATTGAATTTGATTTTACCATTAGAGGGGGCTCGTACATGTTCTGCAGTGCCCCCTGTAAATACGCCGCCGGTATGAAAAGTTCTTAATGTTAGTTGAGTCCCAGGTTCCCCAATAGATTGACCCGCAATAATACCTACGGCTTCCCCCAATTCAACCAGGTCACCATGAGTCGGACTCCGACCATAGCATAATCGACAGATCCACGATGTACTCCTACAAGTAAAGGGGGTTCGAATAGATATTGCTTGTGTTCGAAGGGTTATGAGTCGATTGACAAGTCCAATCCCAATATCTTGATTTCTAATGGCGATGGATCGCGGGCCCATATATATATCGTCTGCTAATACACGACCAATTAATGTTTGGCTAAAAACCCTTTCCGACATCATCCTATTTTGATTTTGAGGACTCACAGAAATTCCTCGGACAGTGCCACAATCTGTTCTACGTACAATAATGTGTTGAACTACTTCAACAAGTCTGCGCGTAAGATATCCAGCATCTGATGTTCGGACAGCGGTATCGACAACCCCCTTGCGGGCTCCATAGCAAGAAATGATATATTCTGTTAAAGAAAGTCCTTCGCGTAAATTGCTTTGAATGGGTAAATCAATCATTTGCCCTTGGGGATCAGACATTAATCCTCTCATACCCACCAATTGGTGTACTTGAGATGCATTTCCTCTAGCCCCCGAAAAAGACATTATATGGACTGGATTAAAAGGCTCAGTCATCCTAAAATTAGGATTCATTTCTTGTCGCAAATATTCACTTGTAGCATACCATATCTCAATGGATTGCCGTAGTTTTTCTATCGCGTGTACATTCCCATAATGATAGTGTTTTTCCAAAATAAAACTTTGTTGTTCAGCATCTTGGACTAGCCATCGCTTAGAAGGTATCGTTAAAAGATCATCAATGCCTAATGAAATAGATGTAGCAGTGGCTTGCTGGAACCCCAGGGTCTTTACTTGATCCAGGATGTGTGATGTATATGCCATTCCGAAGTGATCTATTAACCTGCTAATAAGTCGTTTAATGGCAGTTCCATCTATCATTTTATTGTGAAAGACCAGACTCACCCGTTCTGCCATAAGTACCTCCGTATTCCGCTGAGTAGGATTCGCCAATGGATTTTAGTCAATGAGTGGAAAACTTCCTTTTCTCGATCTTGATTCGCGTAGAAAGGTCAGCAACGGTGGTCATACTTGAACCGGAAAGGCCCAAGGAGTCGTAGAATTACTTAGTTTAGACACCAGACGATTAGGTACCATATGAGCAGGCCCGGCAAAACCCTTGTATAGCTTCTTCGATTTCTCGATAAAGAGAAATATGGCCCACGGTGGTTCGAATGTATATAGAAAGAATTTCTTTTTTTACACTTCGTACTATTAGATAATGCTCATAAATCTCATGAGAGGTACCCAAAGATTCATAGTGAACTTCGATGGGAGCTTCCCTTGAAGCAATAAGGCGTTGATCTAATCGCCACCGAAGCCACAACGGACTATCTAAATTGATTCTTTTCTGCCGATAAGCTCCAATTGCATCATAGGAATTACAAAAAAGAGGTTCTTTCGTATACTTATAGCTATTATCGTCAATCCTTTCATCTGAATAATTTCTTCGATTACATGTATTATACCTATTTGCACAAATACCTCGACGATTCCCGCTCGTTAATACATAGAGCCCAATAAGCATATCTTGAGTCGGTACGGAAATGGGATCTCCAATAGTAGGAGACAAGAGATTCATATGAGAAAACATAAGTAAACGAGCCTCCG